ATAAAATAGAGGGGAAAGATACCAAAGCAGTCTTGTATCAGACTGGCTGTCTTCTTGTAGTTGGATCCCCAAGTTTTTGGAATGCTCCAAACTCTACTTGAGCATCCAAATCTGGGTCAATACCAGCAAAAACATCTCTGAACAAGGTTCTAGCACCATGCCAAATGTGTCCGAAGAAGAAGAGCAAAGCAAACGAAGCATGCCCAAAAGTAAACCAACCCCTTGGACTGCTACGAAAAACACCATCGGATTTCAAAGTCGCACGATCTAATTCAAAAATTTCACCCAATTGAGCGCGTCTAGCATATTTTTTCACAGTAGCAGGATCACTATAACTGACTCCATTGAGTTCACCGCCGTAGAACTCAACGGTTACACCTACTTGTTCAACACTATACTTCGATTCTGCCCTTCTAAAAGGAACATCAGCTCTAACAATTCCATCGCCGTCTACCAAAACGACTGGAAATGTTTCAAAAAAAGTAGGCATACGACGTACAAAAAGCTCACGGCCTTCTTTATCTCTAAAGATAGGGTGTCCTAACCATCCAACCGCTATTCCATCTCCGTTATCCATTGAGCCTGCCCTGAATAATCCTCCTTTTGCCGGATTATTGCCGATATAATCATAAAAAGCTAATTTTTCAGGAATTTTAGACCAGGCTTCTGATAAACTTTGATTTTCGGCTAACCCAGCGCTAATTCTTCGATATATCTCTTGCTGGAAGTAACCCTGATCCCATTGATAGCGAGTCGGGCCAAATAATTCGATGGGGGTAGTTGCTGAACCATACCACATAGTTCCAGCAACAACAAAAGCTGCAAAAAAGACAGCTGCGATACTACTGGAAAGTACGGTTTCAATATTTCCCATACGCAATCCTTTGTATAGACGTTGTGGCGGTCGGACGCTAAGATGGAATAAACCCGCTAATATGCCCAATGTACCTGCTGCAATATGATGAGAAGCTATTCCTCCCGGAACAAAAGGATCAAACCCTTCCACGCCCCACGACGGATTTACAGGTTGTACTTTTCCCGTTAGTCCATAAGGATCGGACACCCATATTCCGGGACCATACAAGCCTGTTACATGAAATGCACCAAAACCAAAGCAAGCCACCCCGGAGAGAAATAAATGAATTCCAAAGATCTTGGGCAAATCCAAAGAAGGTTTTCCTGTCCGTTCATCACAAAATATTTCTAGATCCCAATAAACCCAATGCCAGATAGCTGCCAAAAAGCATAAGCCAGAAAACACAATATGTGCCCCAGCTACACCTTCGTAACTCCAAATTCCCGGATTCGTTACAGTCCCTCCTGTGATACTCCAACCTCCCCATGAATTGGTTATTCCTAACCGAGTCATGAAGGGAATAACGAACATACCCTGTCTCCACATTGGATCAAGAACAGGGTCAGAAGGATCAAAAACTGCTAATTCATACAGAGCCATCGAGCCCGCCCAACCAGCAACCAGAGCTGTATGCATTATATGAACGGAAAGCAACCGGCCGGGATCATTCAATACAACGGTATGAACACGATACCAAGGCAAACCCATGGAAAATACCCCTTTATCAAAGAAAAATAGACACTACGTAACTTTATTGCATTGAAAAAAACTATACTATGACTATCCTATGGACCTCCCTTGTTCAGTGGATTATTTCCTAAGAAGGGCTAGGTTACTATTTATTCTATTCTGTTTGTAATAATGGAATAATTCTGTTCGTAGGAACAAAGAGAAGCAGATTTATTCTATACTCGATAAGTACCAATACGCAATGGGGGGTTGGTACCATTTTCTATGAGTAAATGTTTATCATTAGAAGGACTTATTCGTAAAAATTTTCCTTTATTTATTTTGTCTTTCTTTCTAAATTTTTCTAATTTATGGATAAAATAAATATGATAAAGCCAATATTATGCCAATATTATAAAGACAATAAAACCATATTGTTACGTTTCCACATCAAAGTGAAATATAGTATTTAGTTCTTTTTTCTTTCAATTCATGCCTATTGGTGTTCCAAAAGTACCTTTCCGCAGTCCTGGAGAGGAAGATGCATCTTGGGTTGACGTATAGTGCGACTTGTCAGATATATTGGGTCATATGGGATTTCCCCGTTCTCTCCCCCGATCGAGATATCCTCTGTTTCGCCCAAGAAAGAGAAATTGAATCATCAAAAAATTGGAGCGTGAAGTGCAATTAGATGCATTCTTTGGGGAGATTCATAGTACTATTATCAATTAGAATAATTTATGGTTGGCTTTGGTTGGACTAAAAAATGAAGTATCCAGGCTCCGTTTAGAAAAAACCCAATTGGTAATATATCTATGATTACTACATGTATCATAAATGATTGCTGTTTGTTATTTGTAAAGTCATAACAAAAAGAAATGGTGATGGGAAGATTTGTCCTATATGTGCAAATCCAAATCGGGCAGATCTTTACCCGGAGTAGAGCATAGACCTAAAAAGATGAAAGAGACCCAT